TACGGCCAGTCGCTTCTCGTGGATTTTCATAACTCTGCTGCGCAAAAATAGGATACGCATTTGAAATGGGCGCCCGAGTTATTATATATATTATGAGCGATACGGAAATGACTCGAATAATCTCTTCCTTTATCCAAGAAAGGGTATTTCTCATTTGCATAGTCCAATCATTGATCCCGAAAATTTCTACAATAAAATTAGATAAGTCACTAGTATAGTTTCCTATCTATGATTCTGTTATTTACTGAAATAATGTTACTCGAATATTGAAGGAATCCTCCGGGTGGGTAGAAAAAATGAGTACAATTTTTACTGTTTTACTTATGTTACAAAGTAACAAACATTATAATTGGATCGGTCGATCATTTTTCAATCATTCATTGAATGATAAATCACTACAAGTGACGGAGATACACGATTTAAATAACGAAAAATCCAATATTTAAAAATTGTATCTAAAATGACTGGAAAAGTAGAAACAACACCGGATATAATTTGATCATTATGAGCAAATCCAAAATCTTTGTAGATAGAAGCAATCATTAGTTCCCAACCATGGGGTGAATGGAATCCTATACATAAATCAGTTAATAAAAGAATAGAAAAAGCTTTTATTGTGTCGCTTAAATTATATAGAAATTCTTGAAGACAAGAGTTAAGAAAAATAAGTTCTTCATTACTTAGAATAGAATAAACACTTAGAATAACGAAAGAAATTATATTTGTTGAGAAATGTAAAATCGTATGGATACGACCCTCATTGTGCATCTTGATCAATTGGATCGTTTCGTTGTAAATCCCAATGTGAAGCTTTTGTAAGCGCCTTTCCGGGTATTCCTTTAGAATTTCGTCGAAGCGGGAGAGTTCCTCTAATTCTATGAATTTTTTTAGAATACTCTTTTCTTGAATATCATTCAAAAAGATTTCGGAGGGCCTAGTATTCCACCAATTATTAACCCAAGATTCCAGACTTTTATTAAATGAGAGATAGATCCACCAAGGCAAAAATACTATAGATGCAAGATATAGAAGTGAAATAAATGCGTTCTTTTTTGCCATTTGCTCGTCTGTGAATTTTGAAATTAACTCATCTCATTCGTCGACTCTCTCTATACGATACTAAGATTTCTATCAAATATCAGTTCTATTACATTACAAGTTATCGAGCCTATTCTCCTTTTTTTATTTGTGATTCAGTACAATGGGTTGGTCTTTGAATTTAGCAAGAATACAGAAAAACAATATAGAAATACCGAAATAGAATAAGAAAGATTCCACTTCAAATTGGATGAAGAAATAACTAAACTAGAATATTCTATAATAATATTTTTTCAAAATATCTCAATTGCTCAAATTCGAAGCAATTGTCCCCTTTGGATGAATGCACGAAAAAGACATTTCAAATAATGAATATTATTCGAATTTCGAGACGAAAGAACTCCCGGTTTATCAAGATATCCAAAAATTTCGAAAAAAAAAACTCGCTGGCCGCCCTGAGTACAGGAATAATTGATAGAATTTTCTGAAGAATACTGTGATGTTATGATCAAAAATGAGTGTCAAAACAAGATAAAAAGGTTATCATTATAAGCGGTCCAATCGGTTAGTAATTAAAGAGCACAAAAAAAGATAAAAAATTTTGATTAACAAAAAAGGAGAGATGATTTACAAGAGAGAATCTATCTGTATTTACTAAATTCGCAATATTGAAAAAAAAAAAGAGAAATTCTTTATTCCGATTTGTTACTTGTTCCGTTACTGAATTGATTTAAATGGATTTACATACTCATAAACTCATAAAAAATAATTTATGGACAAAAACTAGTTCGTTTTATGATTGGTCCGTGTACGTTTACTTTTTTTTTTATTCTAATCAGAGTTCGGCAGAAACTTCAGTTAAGGTATGCTATAGAAAAAAGAGAATTCTTGAGTTATAGTTTTTTCCCTTTTGCTAAGAATAAGAAAGCATTCGCCTTTTTTCAAAATACTTCAATTGGTACACGCAAGAAATAGGCCAATTCAGCAGCTTTCTGTTCAATTTCTCGTAGAGTCAAATTATCATCGGTACGAGTCAAGGGAATGGCTGCCTGGCCTCTGATTCCCATATAAAGGACACGACGAGCATAAATACCCTCTTTAACTTCTATTCTGATGGATTGAATGTCTTTGATAAGGAATCGGAGGAAGATGCGACGATTTTTTCCAGGAAATCCCCAACGAAAAATACATACTATTCCTTCTTTTATATCGAATCGATCATAACCACTACCCACATTCCACGAAATTGTGCACCACAAATATGAACTAATAAAAAGACCTGCGATTCCATAGAAAGACATAACGATTCCTTGTGGAAAAAAAATTATTTGCTGAGAGGGAAATAATTGTATAAGATTCCTACCAAGATAACTAGAAGTTCCAACCAATAAAAAACCTAATGAACCTAAAAAAAGGATAAAAGCCCAGCAGACATTACTCGGTTTTCGAGACCCCGCTATAAGTTCTATCCAGATACGGTCTTCTGATCGCCAACTCATACTATGACTAGATCTAGTTGCATTTTATTGTAATTGGGAGATAAACCCCAATAAATTTGACTTTAATCTTTTTGTTTCCGAAGTAATCCTCATCGACTAGCACTATTATGATGTGAAAATTTAGGAGTAATTCATCAATTGCTTAGTAGAGATAACCTAAAATAATAACATCCCTTTTTTTATGATTTCTTATAGATATCCACAGACATTTATATATATTGACTTTACGTTTCAGAAATTCATCCCGATAATGATTTATCTTCAAATAGCTATAATTCATTTTACCATATATCGTGTTTATGCATACGAGCTTCTGCTCGGAGGACGCTAGACGTTATACCATATTCTACTACATAGAGAATTGTGTTATGATCCAAGTAAGCCTAAGTCTTGAAAAAAAAATATATATATAAGATTTAATCCCATAATATCTAAAAAATCTTGTTTTTTTGAACATGAAGAGATAAAGAAACCATTGCTATTGCCGGAAATACTAAGCCTACTAAAGGCACAAAAATAGCGGGTAAGCTGCTGATAATTGTCATAGAATGAGTACCTCGATTTAATATTTGTACCTGTTATTTATCGTTATATTTGTTGTTAGATTAACATGTTATCCTGTTATTGTTATAAAGATATATTCTACTTTAAATTTAATATAGTTATAGAATTATTCTATATATATATATAGAATTATACTTAAGTGAATATTGAGTCTATACAATACTAAAGAATATAGAATATAAGAGTATATTATGTACATACTAAGATACTACTAAGGAATATAATAGCTAATAGGGAGTAGAAATCCTAATCTATGATAGAGATACTAATATCTAATATATTAAATAGATTAGATTAAGTATATGATTTTATAAATATATAAATATAAAATATATAACATATATACATATATAAACATATATCAGTAAGTATATAATAAATGTAAATTAAAAGTGTAAATAAATGGGCTTATTCATCATTTCTATATGTTTCTACATGAAATATATACGATAATCTACAATAATCCACTTTACTTTATTTTATTCATTATTTATTTTTATTATTAGATTAGTCTATTTTTTTTATCTATTCTAAATCTTTATTTAGTATATGTATATTAGAATTTTATAATCTTGAAACTTTACTAGAAAATTGAATAGTTTAATCTATATATATATATAATTTTAATATATTTCATTTAATAATTTAATAAAGAAAGGGTTTCTTACAAATTAACGAAAAATTCGTTTTAATACGATAAAGGGATTCTTAGCAAAACTGGAGTTCTCGGGGGATATAGAAAGATGCAGGACTCACTTACCTTGCATAATTTCACAGAAAAAAGAGAAAGAATTCACTATTTTTTTTGTTTGATAGAGATTTCTTGATTACTAATCAAAAATATCGATAAAAAAGAATACGAATACGCAGGATTCTTTCTACAATTCAATCTTATGTTACCTATATTACCAAAGAAAAATCCATTTCTCGGATTTTTAATTTTATTCCTATAAACTAAATAATTGCTTGGTCATCACCAAATAAATAATAAAATGGAGAACTTAATTTAATTTAAATTTAATAATTTATTAAATTAATTAAAGCTTTGTTTTTTTCTCCTTGATTGAAGTTTGAGTCAAAGGAAAGAAAGCATGGAGCTGAAATAACTCACTCAGAACGCCCTTTAAAGGATTACGTGGTACGATTGGATCGAATAAGCCCTTATGGAATAAATATTCAGCCACTTGTGAACCCTCAGGTACTGTCTTATTCAATGTTTGTTCAATTACTCTTTTACCCGCAAATGCAATGTAAGCATTGGGTTCGGCAATAATGATATCTCCCAACATACCAAAACTAGCTGTCACCCCACCTGTAGTAGGAGATGTAAGGATTGCTATATAGAATAACTTTTTATTTGATTGATAATCATATAAAGCAGAAGATATTTTAGCCATTTGCATCAAACTCAAACTTCCTTCTTGCATGCGTGCTCCTCCGGAAGCACATACTAGAATAAGAGGTAAAAATTGATTGGTAGCATACTCGATCAAACGTGTGATTTTCTCGCCCACTACAGATCCCATACTACCCCCCATAAACTGAAAATCCATAACCCCAATTGCTACGGGAATGCTGTTTAGTCTACCTGTACCTGTTTGAACAGCCTCCGTTAACCCCGTCTTTCTTTGATAAGAATCAATACGATCTTTATAAGGTTCCTCCTCCGAATTAAATTCAATAGGATCCAGAGAGACCATGTCTTCATCCATAGGATCCCAAGTACCTGGATCAATCAAAAGTTCGATTCTATCTGAACTACTCATTTTCAAATGACATCCACAATGTTCACAAATATTCATCTTTGATTTAAAGAATTTCTTATAATTTAATCCATAACAATTTTCACATTGAACCCATAAATGCCTGTATTTTTGAGTTACATCTAAATCATTAGAA